ATTATTTATTTCTCTTGAAATCATTTCAATGTTTTGTTTATTTTTACACACGCCTTTTTTTAGGGGGCCTACAGCCATTATGTGGCATAGGGGTTACATCCCGTATGAAACTTAATATTACACCACTTCTACGAATAGCCCTTAATGCTGCATCTCGTCCGAGACCGGGGCCTTTTATCATGACTTCGGCTCGTTGCATACCTTGATCCACTACTGTCCGAATAGCATTTCCTGCTGCGGTTTGTGCCGCAAAGGGTGTCCCTCTTCTTGTACCCTTGAATCCACAAGTACCGGCGGAGGACCAAGAAATTACCCGGCCTCGTACATCTGTAACAGTCACAATGGTATTGTTGAAACTTGCTTGAACATGAATAACCCCTTTTGGTATTCTACGCGCACTCTTACGTAAACCAATACGCCCATTCCTACGTGAACCGATTCTGGGTGCGGGTTTTGCCATATTTTATCGTCTCATAAATATAAGTCAGAGGTATATGGATATATCCATTTCATGCCAAAACGGATCTTTTCCGCTTTTTTTATTTGTATATTGGGTCCCTTAGGGAGTCTCTTTATATTTTATAAAGATTATCCTTGTCTTTGTTTATGTCTCGGGTTGGAACAAATTACTATAATTCGTCCCCGTCTACGGATCAGTCTACATTTTTCACAAATTTTACGAATCGAGGCCCTTATTTTCATATTTGTCATTCCTTAACTGAATTTCAAATTTACTTATTTGAAGAAAATTAGTTTCTGGAAATTTGAAACTTTCGAATTGTATCCCTCCGAAAGGAATATTGAAGTTGAAAAAAAAAAAAACCACCTAATCGTTTGAATCCTTGTTTCGGAGTCTAGAAACTATATGCCTTTTGGTTGAATCATAATGACTTCTTTCAATTTTTACTCTATCTTCCGTTGGTATACGTATAAAACTACGTTGAATCCTTCCTGAACCATAACCTAGAATCCGATCTTCATTATCTAAATGAATCCGAAGCATACCATTCGGAAGTGATTCAGGAATTAAACTTTCATGAATCCAGTTTTCTTTTTTCATTCGCGGTAAAACCTCCTTGAAGTATTAACTAATGTAAGAGGAGAGTGAGAATAGAAACCCGTTCTTTATCTTTTTTTTTCACAAATAGTAAAGTTCCATATCTTAATTTGGATATAAGAAAGCTTACCATATATAACACAAAATTTCTCCGCCGATTCCTTCTAGTCGGGCCTCTCGGTCCGTCATTATACCCCGAGAGGTGGAAAGAATTACAATCCCCATCCCACCTAAAATTCTAGGAATTCGTTGATAACTAGAATAGATTCGTAGACCGGGTCGACTGATCCGTTTTAAATTTAAAACAGTTTTACATGGACCTTTCCTATTCCTTCTATGCCGTAGGGTTAAAACCAAAAAATATTTGTTGTTTTCCTGATGTTTCCTCACATTTTCAATAAAACCTTCTCTTAACAGTATTTTAACAAGGTTTTCGGTGATGTTAGTAGATGGTATTCGAACTGTTCCTTTTCTATTCATGTCAGCATTGCGTATAGAAGTTATTATATCAGCAATAGTGTCTTTACCCATGATAAATTAAAATTATTGTTACCCCCGAACTTTGATATAATCAACATGCTTTTTTCTTTCTATTTTATGAATTGTTAAAGATATATGCGTGAGACAAATTTACTAATTAATCTAGTTTACTCTATTCATATTTTATTCAAATGCTATAATAGCATTAGAGTCTCCGTTTTATTAGACTTATAATACTTCAGGTGCTAATGAAACTATTTTAGTGAAATTTAACTGTCTCAATTCCCGTGCGATCGCACCAAAAATTCTAGTTCCTTTGGGATTTCCTTCTTGATCAATAACAACCGCAGCATTGTCATCATATCGTAGTATCATACCGTTGTCACGTTTGAGTTCTTTACAAGTACGTACAATTACAGCTCTGATCACTTCGGATTTTTCTAGAGGTGTATTTGGTATTGCTTCCTTGATTACAGCAACAATAACGTCACCAATATGAGCATATCGTCGATTACTAGCTCCTATGATTCGAATACACATTAATTGTCGGGCCCCGCTGTTATCCGCTACATTTAAGTGGGTTTGAGGTTGAATCATATCATTTTTTTTTTATTTGCTCTTTCACTGCGAAGGGGCTAAGTAAAAAAAGAAATATTGTTTGTCCAAAACAAAAAAAAAAGAAACCTATAATTTTGTTTTTTTTTTTTCATTCAAAAGATTTCTTTTCTTTGGTTATACATTCTTATCCCGAAATAATGAATTGCGTTCGTATAGGCATTTTGGATGCCGCTATTGAAATAGCCTTTCTGGCTACATTTTCTGCTACTCCACCCATTTCATAAAGTATTCTACCCGGTTTAACGATAGCTACCCAATATTCGGGAGATCCTTTACCGGAACCCATACGCGTTTCCGCGGGTCTTGCTGTAACAGGTTTGTCTGGAAATATACGTACCCATATTTTTCCGCCGCGGCGTACGTTTCGTGTCATTGCTCGCCGCCCTGCTTCTATTTGTCTAGACGTGATCCACGCGGGTTCAAGTGCCTGAAGAGCATATCTACCAAAGCAAATACGATTACCTCGATAAGATATTCCTTTCATTCTTCCTCTATGTTGTTTACGGAATCTGGCTCTTTTGGGGTTATAGTTGATGGTTCTTTTTCAATTTCAATTCCATCTCTACTACAGAACCGGACATGAGAGTTTCTTCTCATCCAGCTCCTCGCGAATGAAAAATAACAATTATAACATGGTATACATGTATTTAATGAATAATATACTGAATCGTGGGAGTCTTTGAGATTTTATCTAATATCTAATCTATTAGAAATTTGTATATCTTGTTTTGATAGTTTATATAAAAAAAACTAAACATGTATTCAATTTCTATTTATTTATAATTATAGATAATTATTTTATAGATTAGTTAGAGATAATAGATAATAATAATAGAATTTCGTTTTATTATAACGAGTATTTATTTTGTTTTGTCTTTTTTATTATCATATTATATTGGATCTATCAAAATTTAGAAATCCAATAAAATAAAAACTTTCGCGGGCGAATATTTACTCTTTCCATATCTATTTCAGTTGTAGGGTTATCCTATGACATGGCCTCTCAGAATAAAAGTGGATTGGTCCCGGGTTCGTTTCGCCATCCTACCCAATGAATTATTAGGATTCGTTTTCAATAGAATCTTCCGCATCCACGGGTTCCGTCGTTCCCATCGCTTCGCGATTAATGGTTAGGCCTGAATTCTACAGCGGAGCTCCTAATGAAAATGAAATGTGTTATTGAGTCAATTTTCTCAGTCTTTGTGGACCCAGGGCTCTTGACTTTTTTTGTTCTATGAACAAATTCATCGAATTATAGATCAATCAAATTAGTATTGATGCTTTATTACGCTATCCTTTATAAGATCGCTCAGAGACCTTACATATTGGAATCATATAGCATTAGTATTCTTTTTCTCTCTTTCTCTCACCCTTCCATTTATCTGCATTCTTTTTGTTATTGCTTCACAACTTAAAATCAGATTGGTTTTTCTTTTTTTTGCTTGTTTATGCAAACAAAAATTCAGTTGCTACAATGATATGATCAATATATCATATCGTGACTAGTTCTTTAGATCCAGATAATATGAAGCGGTGAGTTGGTTATTAGTTCGATAGTTATTAGTTCATACTATGGGCCAGTCCGTTTTTTTGACTACTAACCCTACAAAAACCAACGAGTCACACACTAAGCATAGCAATTATATCAATATAAAAAAATGAATTGAATTTTTATTCAACCTTATAGAATTGCCCATTTTTTTTTTTGATTTAACAGAAAAAGAATGAAAGAGTTTGTCATTTTTTGCTTTTTTATTTCCGATAGAACGTAAAGACAAGTCAAATAAAGGCTTAGACTTCCTCGTTTACAAATATCCAAATTTTGATGCCTAATACCCCATAGATAGTTCCAACTGCATAGGAACAATAATCAATTTTAGCTCGAATGGTTTGTAGAGGAACTCTACCCTCTCTGATCCATTCGACACGCGCAATCTCTTTTCCGTCGATACGTCCTGCAATTTGTACTTGAATTCCTTTTGTACCTGCTTGTTCAGTTAATTCAATAGCCTTTTTCATTGCTTTTCGAAATGAAACCCTATTCTTTAATTGTCCGGCTATAAATTCGGCGAGAATATTAGGGTGTCCATAAGGGTTTGTAATTCTTGTAAGAGCAATGTTGAGTTTTCGGTTTACACAATTAATTTCTTTTTGTACATCTATCTGCAATTCTTCGATTCTTCGAGGCCCACCTTTACCTTCTAGTAATAATTTTGGGAATCCCATATAGATTATGACCTGAATCAAATCGATTCTTTTTTGAATCTTTATGCATGCAATTCCCTCAACACCAGAGGATATTTGAATATTTTTTTGTACATAATTCTTGATCCAATCTCGGATTTTTTGATCTTCTTGTAGCCCTTCGGAATAATTTTGTGGTTGTGCAAACCAAAGAGAATGATGACCTTGGGTTGCACCAAGTCTGAAACCAAGTGGATTTATTTTTTGTCCCATAATCTCCCAATACTATATATATCATGACACGTCATATCCGTGTATTTACTTATTTTTATTTCTCCATACGTTGCCTTTGAAGTATAATATGGCGTATTTGGCTCCTTTATACTTCCTTTTTTATACTTCCTTTGCAGATATATCTTTTAATCCAATAGTTATATGAAAAACGGGTCTTTTTATCGGATAGCTACGCCCTCGAGCTCGAGGTTTTAATTTTTTCACAGTAGTACCCCTTCACGACTTCTGCTTTGCTAATGATTAAACTTGCTTCGTTTAAACCGACATTGTGAATAGCATTTGTTGCTGCAGAATAAACCAATTTAAAAATTGGATAACCCACTCGATAAGGCATAAGTTCGAGTCTCATACGTCTTTCTTCGTATAA